TTTAGAGTCAACGTCAACTATGCTCCAACCTCGGATCGTTGGTGAAGAACATTATGAAATTTCGCAAAGAGTTAAGCAGACTTTACAACGTTACAAAGAACTTCAGGATATTATAGCAATTCTTGGGTTGGACGAATTATCCGAAGAAGATCGTTTAACCGTAGCAAGAGCACGAAAAATTGAGCGTTTCTTATCACAACCTTTTTTCGTGGCAGAAGTATTTACCGGTTCTCCAGGAAAATATGTTGGTTTAACAGAAACAATTCGGGGGTTTCAATTGATCTTTTCCGGAGAATTAGATAGTCTTCCTGAACAGGCTTTTTATTTGGTAGGTAACATTGATGAAGTTACCGCGAAGGCTATGAACTTAGAAACGGAGAGCAAATTGAAGAGATGACCCTAAACCTGTGTGTATTGACTCCTAATCGAATTGTTTGGGATTCCGAAGTTAAAGAAATAATTTTATCTACCAATAGTGGCCAAATTGGTCTATTACCAAATCACGCCCCTATTGCTACAGCTGTAGATATAGGTATTTTGAGAATGCGGCTTAACGACAAATGGTTAACGATGGCTTTGATGGGCGGTTTTGCTAGAATCGGGAATAATGAAATAACTATTTTAGTAAACGACGCAGAGAAGAGTATTGATATTGATCCACAAGAAGCCTGTCAAACTTTGGAAATAGCGGAAGCTAACTTGCGGAAAGCGAAAGGGAAGAGAAAAATAATCGAGGCCGGACTTGCTCTCAGACGAGCGAGGACACGCGTTGAGGCTATCAATTTGATTTCGTAACTTAACTGGTTGGTGTAATCAAAAGATAAGCTCTGTTTATATACTCTATTTTTATTCTGCCAATTGAATACAATCAAACTAGAATCAAGTAGAATCATATTTTTTTGGTGTAACGAAAAAAAATGGAATTCAAAAATGAAATATAAAGAAAAGGATACAAAATCAATACGGGGGGGGGGTAAAGTATCTCCCAATCAGTTCTACCTATCTACCTATACCTACTATTGGATTTGAACCAATGACTCCCGCCGTATGAAAGCAGTACTCTAACCACTGAGTTAAATAGGTTATTTATCAGCAAAAAAAAAAAAAATAAAATTAATCACATCGATAAATGTACTAAGCAATACCAATAATAATTAAATAAAACAGATCAAAGAGTTAGGATATTCGATTGTAGACTTAAATACAAGTATCATTTTGTTCCTCATTCTTTTTTAGGTGAATTCCATATGAATTTTTTCCTATCCACAATTAAAGAGTTAAGTATACTCCCTTATCATTGGTATACCAAACCTAATTAAATTATTAAATTAATTTAAATATATATTATATAAATATAAAAAATAGAAATATAAATATAAAAAAATATAAATAAACCGAAACAGAAATAACATAGAAAAAGCAATACAATTCTAATTCGAGATGAATTGCGACTCTCAAATTTATAAGATAATAATCATCTAGACTATTAATTAATATGTATGTTGATCCATCCATAATCAATTAATTGGATCAATGAATTTTTAGCATAGATACTCATACAAATTTATCCTGTGCCAGGAACCAGATTTGAACTGGTGACACGAGGATTTTCAGTCCTCTGCTCTACCAACTGAGCTATCCCGACCATTAAAAATCTAAAAAAGTATTACTTGTAAAATTTTCTAAAATACACAAAATGAAAAATGACAAGATTTTGTATGACAATGTAAGTTTCAGTATATAAAGTATTGACTGTGAATTATTAAAATGGGTATTTCTCGCCTAAATATGAAAAATGAAGGGGATTTATAACTGCTAACGAAAAGGGATAAGGGATAGTATAAATAAGAGAAATAATTAGGGGTTCAAACGGGCTTTTTTGGGGATAGAGGGACTTGAACCCTCATGATTTAAAATTTTAAGTCGACGGATTTTCCTCTTACTATAAATTTCATTGTTGTCGATATTGACATGTAGAATGGGACTCTATCTTTATTCTCGTCTACTGGCGAATTAACTCCATTTGTATTGTATATATTTATTAGAACAGCTTCCGTTGAGTCTCTGCACCTATCCTTTTTTTATTCTGGCTTGCTTTCCCTACTCATTTTCGGATTCGGACAACGGGATTTGGCTCAGGATTGCCTATTTTTATTAATTCCACGATTTCCCTGAATTTGAAAGTTATCACTTAGTGGGTTTCCATACTAAGGCTCAACCCAATTAAGTCCGTAGCGTCTACCAATTTCGCCATATCCCCCTGTTGTTCCTTTTTTATTTTATTTATACTGGAACTGTTCCATTCATTCTAAATACCCATTCCTACATAGATATAGAATATAGAAAGTTTTTTCTATTTGTATTTGAAATTTCTTGCTTCTCTTCTTTCATATGTATTGAGGGGCTCCTATTTTGTCTAATACAAAACGATTCTACCATTTCTGTATTCGAAATTCAATATAGATGGATAGACCACAGAATATTTTTTTTTTTTTTTTTAATGAAAACTAGTGATTTTTATTAATTAAGAATAACGAAAATGAATATAAATTAATAGAATAGTTAATCGCTAAAATCTCAATTCTAAGATTTCTTTATTGAATTCTTAGGCACGTAAAATTTATATTATGTGGGGCCCGCTTAGCTCAGAGGTTAGAGCATCGCATTTGTAATGCGATGGTCATCGGTTCGATTCCGATAGCCGGCTTTTTTCTATTTGTTCTTTTTAGATGATTAAGAGTGTATCTTTGAAATCAAACACTGTTGAAACTATTGAAAGTATTCCCCTCTTTCCAAAGCCCGACGCTCCCGTATTTTATTTTTATAGTGGGACATTCTTACAAAATAAGGGTAGAACTATGCAGAACAAATAAAAGGCTACTTTGATTCTTTATTTATGTATAATTTTATAGAATAGAATATAGATAATAGAAAAAAAAATAAAATAGAAATTAAATAGGTTAAGATAGGTCGGGATATTGATACAATGTATCTCATCTCATTATTGTACTTCAGTGGATTTTGCTTAATTTCTCATTTAGTTCAGTTTTAATTTTTATTTTTTCTGTAATAAATCTAAAAAAAAATTTAATAAAATAAGGAGTCTTTATGTCACGTTACCGAGGGCCTCGTTTTAAAAAAATACGTCGTCTGGGTGCTTTACCGGGATTAACTAATAAAAAGCCTAGAGTTGGAAGTAATCTTCTAAACCAATCACGTTCTGAGAAACGATCTCAGTATCGTATTCGTTTAGAAGAAAAACAAAAATTGAGGTTTCATTATGGTCTTAGAGAACGACAATTACTTAACTGCGTTCGAATCGCCGGAAAGGCCAAAGGGCCAACAGGTCAAATTTTACTACAATTACTTGAAATGCGTTTGGATAATATCCTTTTTCGATTAGGTATGGCTTCGACTATTTCTGGAGCCCGTCAATTAGTTAACCATAGACATATAGTAATTAATAACCGTATAATAGATATCCCAAGTTATCGTTGCAAACCCCGAGATATTATCACGGCGAAAAATGAACAAAAATTCAAAACTTTGGTTCAAAATTATGTTGATTCATCTTTCCAGACGGAATTGCCAAAACATTTGACTCTTCACCCATTCCAATATAAAGGATTTGTAAATCAAATAATAGATAGTAAATCGGTCGGTTTGCAAATAAATGAATTACTAGTCGTAGAATATTATTCCCGTCAGGCTTAAATCGGCCTTAAAACAAACTAACAAAAATAGTTTGACTCAGATTTTGATCCAATTCATGATAGATAAATTGACAGGAGGCTTTTCATTCCTTGTCCGCCCTTACCTCTAATTGTTGGAATAATGATATACATTGTTATTGGATTTTATACAGTGATGGGTGAAGTGTGGAAAGAGAGGGATTCGAACCCTCGGTAAACAAAAAGCCTACATAACAGTTCCAATGCTACGCCTTGAACCGCTCGGCCATCTCTCCTACGTAATGATTCTGAACCCAAAACGGAGTGAATAGGGGGCAAGTCTAAATTATTGATGAGAAAATTATTTTCTTGTAAAAACTATAATTATAGTAATGTAATGTGGTAATGGTAAGTAATGGTAATATGTAAGTAATATAGTAATATTGGTTAATATCGGTGGGGTGTTGTTTTTTATATTTGTTTGTGAAAACTGGGGAGCTCTTATATATTCCTTTTCTGATAATATACCGGATTACATCTTAATCCATATTTTTAATGGATACCCATTATATTTAAACTCTAATTTTAGACTATGATTCCAAAAGATGATTTATTCGATTTTATCATATAGATCATATCTTTTTGGGTCATAATTTCATTCAAATTTCCCTAATTTGTAGTAAAAATTCCTTGAATCTTCAATTTCGATGAAATCGGAACAGTTCCCGTCAGTGGTATACTACTACATTTCCATTTGGATTTGGATAAAATCGAATCGTATTCAAATAGTTATTATTTCATTTCCTGTATAATTTGAATATGAGTATAATATTAATATAAGGTTCATCTCTTGTTTATGAGTCCGTTTTTATGGTATTTCGTAATGTACAATTCCTTTGTTTGTGGGACCTTTCTTCTTTCTCACAAGAGACAATGAAAAGAATTACAGATTGATAACTATGCCTAGATCACGGATAAATGAAAATTTTATTGATAAGACCTTTTCAATTGTAGCAACTATTTTATTACGAATAATTCCGACAACTTCAAGAGAACGGGAAGCATTTACCTATTATAGAGATGGTGCGATTTGATTCTTTTTTTCTCAGCCTTACGAGAAAGACACACGCGTCGGTCGGGATAGAAAGAAAAAATCTCCGCCTGTTGAAGGTTAAGTTTCGAAATAAAACAACCCCTTACTGTCGTGTATCTCCGATTAATGCAGCCCTAGATGCTTCAATTGTCAATTCTAGTATTGAGCGAAAGGTTACACCACCACCCACTAGGGTGGGTTCTATATTATATATTACAGGTCAATCCTATTTCACTATTACCAATAGGCGGCATAAGGGAAGAAGCACTACACCTAGGAATCAACAACATGAACACTTTGTTAAAAACTTTTCCCTTCCTTACTAACAGGATCCGGATTAACAAAAATGGTTGGGATAACAAATATCCATCTCGTTTGTACTTTTGGTACCTGTATAACCATCGAAGACTGTTGAAGTGACTAATTCTGCGAAATTAGGTAGGAGGCGTTGAGGACAAAGAAATTGTTGGGGTTACCCTTTAATTTTTATTTAGATCTAGTATCAATTATCAATACGCTTAATGGTAAGAAAAGGTCCCCTGCAGGAAGGTTGGCTAGAAATTTATTGTAAAAACATTAGCCCCGCTCGGTTTATAATGAGAATATTTCAATCGTTTTTGATTCCCTGTATTATTTCTCATTATGCACATATAAGGAGGAGCCGTATGAGATAAAAATCTCACGTATGGTTCTGGAACGGATATTTTTGGAATCGAATAATGAAGACCGCAACGGATGTCAGCGCAATCCGAAGGAAATTATGCGGAAGCTTTACAAAATTATTATGAAGCTATGCGATTAGAAATTGATCCCTATGATCGAAGTTATATACTCTATAACACAGGCCTTATCCACACAAGTAATGGGGAACATACAAAAGCTTTGGAATATAATTTTCGAGCACTCGAACGAAACCCATTTTTACCACAAGCTTTTAATAATATGGCCGTGATCTGTCATTACGTGCGACTATCTCCACTATAGAAAAAACAGTAAAGAAAAAGCAAATCAGATAGTAAATACTAGAAACAAAACAAAATTATAGGCTTTCTACATATGTATCGTCCAAAAAACGATTTTTATCAGCTGTAGCAAATAAAAAAATTTCATAGAAATCGAATTATGAAGACATAGATATGCCTATATACTTTATTCTATGGATAGCGGTAAAGGATCTAATTGAGAGACAAAGCGCCATAAAGATAAATTAGTAAGTTTTGAGCTAATTATATAAATTTATATAAATATAAAAAAATATAAAAACTGTTTACTTATGTCATGATATGAGATAATGGTTAGGAATCGACTTATGTAATAAAGTCAATCCACTAAGGGTATTGAGCAGCGGCGTAGGATCTGATCCCAAAGAAAGATAGTAAGTCTTTCTTATGTTATGAAGGAAAGTATTTTTCAAGGATTCTATAAAAATTTATATGTGAAACCGAGATAGTTACCTTTATTAAAATTCTAAAGAGAGATCCCTCTACTTTACTACTTTATTGAGGGTAGGATAAAAGATAAAACTTATGATCAAAATAAAAATAAAAGTTTGAAACTTATGGAACGTAGTCTTTTTTGGTTAACCCACGAAAAAGTGGGATCAATCTATGAGAAATCACATTTCATTTTAGTTAGAGATAGTAGATTAAAATGAAAATGGGACAATTGACTGACGAGCCGTATGAGGTGAAACTCTCAAGTACGGTTCTAAGGGAAGGAATTTACCTATTTCGACCGGGGAGAGCAGGCCGTTCGGCAGGGAGATTATGAAATTGCGGAGGCTTGGTTCAATCAAGCCGCTGAATATTGGAAACAAGCGATAGCGCTTACTCCAGGTAATTATATTGAGGCGCATAATTGGTTGAAGATCACGAGGCGTTTCGAATAAAAGAACGCTTTTGACCCCATACAATCAAAACAGTCAAAGAGGCAAAAAAAGAAAAAAAAGAATATAACGAATAAAATAGATCATTCTTCTGCGAAGGGCCAATCAAAGAATTTGATTATATCCCTTCTAATTCTAATCTAAAATCATTACATTTCATAAAAATAAACGATACACAATATTTAAGAATTAAAATAGAAAATAGAGTTTTCTATTTAGAAGTAAAGTAATAGTAATATGTTCTATGTAAAACATGAAATAGCTCCATCTAGTAGCTTCTAATTGAGATATGAATACACTTAGATTGAACAAACAAAAAAGTTTTTGCATCAATCCGAAAGGAGGGGGTTTTCTAATATTAAATAGGAAATAGGTCCGTTAGGCGCCATATAGCTATGTCATAATATATTCGAACACTTGCCCTGAATACACTTCCAGATCATAATTGGTCTAGTGAAGTGAATAACTAAAAAAAAATAGATAAATAGATAAATGTAGGATAAAAGGTAAATAACATAACCTAATTCGAAATATCGATCATAGGTTTACTAATTACTTGATTACTTAACTGTTAGTAACTGTTGGCAAGTCTCGTTATATTTATGTGTTGTACGGAAAGAGGAGGACTCAATGATTATTCGTTCGCCGGAACCAGAAGTTAAAATTTTGGTAGATAGGGATCCCATCAAAACTTCTTTCGAGGAATGGGCCAGACCTGGCCATTTTTCAAGAACAATAGCTAAGGGCCCAGAGACTACTACTTGGATCTGGAACTTACATGCTGATGCTCACGATTTCGATAGCCATACCAGTGATTTGGAAGAGATATCTCGAAAAATATTTAGTGCCCA